GGTAACCATACATGAAGGGGAAATTGTGCAGATTTTGCAATCGCACCGGCAAATAATAGAATAGCGCACAAAGTAACAAATAAAAAATTAACCTCATTATTAGAAATCAAGTTATTGAATATTTGGAATAAATCACGAAATTCGAAACTCCCCGTTATCCAATAAAACCCTAAAATGCCTAATAATAAACCAAAATCGCCAACACGATTAGTTACAAACGCCTTTTGACAAGCCTTTGCTGCAACGGGTCGTGTGAACCAAAATCCTATTAATAGATACGAACATATTCCAACTAATTCCCAAAAAATATAAATTTGTATCAAATTTGAACTAGTAACTAATCCCAACATGGAAGTACTGAAAAAACTCATATAAGCAAAAAATCTCAAATATCCGTGATCATGAGACATATAATTATCACTATAAATAAGAACCATAATTCCAACAGTAGTGATTAATATTGACATAATAGAAGTAAGTGGGTCGATCAAGTATCCGAATTCTAAAGAAAAATCATTATTGATAATCCAAGACCATACATATTGATAGACACAACTGCTATTTATTTGCTGAATAGACAGATTCATGGAAAAAATCATGACTATACTTAACAATAAAACGCTTTGAAAAGACCACATACGACGAAGACTTTTTGTTGCCGTCGGAAAAAGAAGAAGTCCCAACCCTATTAACATAGGAACTGGGAGTGGAAGGAAAGGTATTATCCACGCATATTGATATGTCTGTTCCATAAAAAAAGTTTTTTATTCTTATTTATTCTTAATTAATTGTTTATTAATTGTTTCCGATTCACTGGATCTTACCTCGTTCGAAAAAAGTCAATAAAAAATCAAGATATGCACTAACTTATTTAATAATTTTAGATTAGTCTTTATTCTGAGTCTTTTCAAAATCGTTCAAATATTCAAAACAAGAAGTTACAATTGTTCAAATGAGATGACCAAGTTAGATATAAAAATGAATACTTATAACAGGAAAATGCAAATATAAAGTATTATTATGAGAAATTCTCGTAATAATAATTTATATTCATAGAGCAGAGCAAGGATAAAAAATTACACTAAAACTAAAAAGAGTACTTGATGCTGATATGAATTATAGGATTAACTAAGGTCATAGGTCTAATGAAATAAAAATTCTTGATTTTAGTTAGTTTCTTTCAACTCATTAACTAATTCATTATGGGATTGATTGTTTTCCATTTCAATCAAAACGATTTCTTAGTAAACGTTAGAATATTATAGATCTAAAATGAACTTTTTTTATCGAGAAAGGGTAAAAAACGACTGAGATATTTTTTTATCAAACCACGTATCCTTTAACAGATTTATTAGTAATCTCATTCGAATTTTAAAATTGAATTTAGGTGTATTCTTTTCTCGAGTTTGACTAAAAAAAGACTCAGGTTTTTTATTAGATTAGGCAAAAGTTTACAATCCTTTGAGGTATTTTCTTAAATGTAAATAAAGTATAGAATGACGAAAATCAAGGTCTTTTAGGTTCTTTCTTTATTTTATTAAAATTTTATTAAATATTAAAATTTTATTAAATCATTAAGTTTGATTTCTATGACTTAGGAAATTCTAAAGATATAAATTTGAGAGATAAAGAACGAGAACTAAGAGTTCCAAACCAAAAATTTTTGGTTTTAGATTAGAATATTGTATGGAATTGTATGGAATCAAAATTTTGTTATTTCGAGTAATTTTTGATCCCATTTTCACGGATCTTTCACATATCTATATTTCTTTTTTATTATTTTAATTATTTTATGAAGACAATATTATTTATAGAAAAAATAGATAATGAAAAAGAAATAATAATTTTGAACAATAGATGTCTTTCACATCCAACTATAACAATGATTTTCAAATGGCAGTTCCAAAAAAACGTACTTCTATATCAAAAAAGCGTATTCGTAAAAATATTTGGAAAAGGAAAGGATATTGGGCGGCGTTAAAAGCTTTGTCATTAGGGAAATCTCTTTCTACCGGGAATTCAAAAAGTTTTTTTGTACGACAAACAAATAAGTCCTAAAATATTGGAATAATCGGAATGGATTTGACTCAAAAAATCGGCTCAATAATTTGTTAATAAAAAATTCACAATTGGCAGTCCCTATTCTAATCAATATGAAATAGACCGGGTTTCCATCTTATAAGATGTCTAAAAAAAATAATTCTTCTGTTTGCTGAATTCTAAAAAAAAGTAGAATAAAGAAAAAAATACAAGATTTTTTATTTCTTTGTAGTAGATTTTCACTAAGATTTTTGTGGTGGGGAGTCTTATTTTCCCCATCGACCTTTACAATAATGAAAATTTTTTCTCTTTCTCGGGAAGGGCAGATATAATATTTTTAGTTCAAATTAATGGATTGTTGAAACTACTGGATTTCATGTTAAAAAATTTTGGATAACTTTCTGACTTCTTAATTTATAATTTTTAGTAATTACTATATGGTTTAGTAATTACTATATGGAACGTATTTACCATATATCTCCAATTTTGAGCCCAATCAATAAAAGAACTTCATTGTTGAGATATTATGTACAACTAATGTGTCAATGTACAAATAATGTGTCAATTTGGAGTAATCCAAAATATGGTTATTTTGGATTCATTGAGAAAATTTATTTTTTGTTTGAAATTTATGAAAAGAGATAAACGAGAAATAATGAAGTATCAATAAAAGTAAAAAAATGAAAACAGTTTTTTTCTTTTATCGAGAGAATTATCTACTTGCAAAAGTTGGATTTTAGAATAGGATAAACTACGTCAAAGCCCTAAGATAAAAGATAAATAAACCGGACATCCTAAAAAGAAATGAAACTAATGAACCTTCAAATTGACTTTTGAACTCATTTTTTTTATCAATTTGAATCTTTACTAAAAAACTTATTTGATTGAATTGACTTGTTCAATCTCGACGATTGAATATAAATAGGCTATTATTAGTTCGAGCAAGCCGCTATGGTGAAATCGGTAGACACGCTGCTCTTAGGAAGCAGTGCTAGAGCATCTCGGTTCGAGTCCGAGTGGCGGCATGCCATCTTCTAAAACAGACCCAATAGATCCTATAATAAAAATAAATTCAATTCCCAATTTATATTTCTTAATTAATATTAATTTAGGGGATTCCCTCCCTTTTTTCATTTTTATGATATTTTCAACTTTAGAGCATATATTCACTCATATTTCCTTTTCGATTGTTTCAATTGTAATTACAATTAATTTGATAACCTTATTGGGCAATGAAATCATAAAACCATATGATTCGTCAGAAAAGGGGATGATAGTTACTTTTTTATGTCTAACAGGATTATTAATCACTCGTTGGATTTATTCGGGCCATTTCCCACTAAGTGATTTATATGAATCATTAATCTTTCTTTCATGGAGTTTCTCCCTTATTCATATAGTCCCTTATTTCAAAATAAGAAAAAATTATTTAACCACAATAACTGCCTCAAGTACTATTTTTACCCAAGGCTTTGCTACTTCGGGTCTTTTAACTGAAATACGTAAACCCGCAATATTAGTACCTGCTCTACAATCGGAGTGGTTAATAATGCACGTAAGTATGATGATATTGAGCTATGCGGCTCTTCTTTGTGGATCATTATTATCCGTAGCACTTCTAGTCATTACATTTAGAAAGATTTTTTATAGTTATAAAAGTACTAATTTATTAAAATTAAATGAGTCATTTTCATTTGGTGAAATCGAATACAAGAATGAAAGAAACAATATTTTTAAAAAAACTTCTTTTTTTTCTGCTAAGAATTATTACAAGGCCCAATTGATTCAACAATTAGATTATTGGAGCTATCGTGTGATTAGCCTAGGGTTTATATTTTTAACCATAGGTATTCTTTCAGGAGCAGTATGGGCTAATGAAGCATGGGGATCATATTGGAGTTGGGATCCAAAGGAAACTTGGGCCTTTATTACTTGGATCGTATTCGCAATTTATTTGCATACTCGAACAAATAAAAATTTTCAGGGGGCAAATTCCGCAATTGTGGCGACTCTAGGCTTTCTTATAATTTGGATATGCTATTTTGGGGTCAATCTATTAGGAATAGGGCTACATAGTTATGGTTCATTTACGTTAACCTCTGGTTAAATTAAAGAAAAGTTCTTACAAATACAAACAGAGTGGAATACGGTGTATATAAAAGTATATAAAACACCTTATGTCAACCGGCGAGAACCGCGTGAATCAAGTAGTGTAGTGATTCACACGGTTCTCGCAAAGACCAAGTATATTGGGTGAAAATTCAAATTTTGTTTTTACTTTATTTAAGATTTAAGAGAATAAAAATCCTTCAACTCTTAAAAATCATAGGAGTTTTTTTCTTTAAGAAAACTATCTATAAAAATAATTAGATAGAATACCTTCAACCTTGTCAACTGATAGTGAAAGAACAAAATCCGGATACATACCAATACCTATTACAGGTAGAAAAATGGAGATCGAAACAAATAACTCGCGCGGTCCAGAATCAAAAACATAAGAGTTTGGAGTATTAAATAACTTGTATCCATAGAACATCTGGCGTAACATAGATAATGAATAAATAGGAGTTAATATCATTCCAATTGCCATTACAAAAGTGATGGCAATTTTGGGCATTAAAAGATATTTTTGGCTGGTAATTATTCCTAAAAAGACTAGAACTTCTGCAACAAAACCACTCATACCCGGTAATGCAAGCGAAGCCATGGAAAAACTACTGAACATCGTAAATATTTTTGGCATGGGGATAGCTACTCCCCCCATTTGGTCAAGATAAACAAGACGTATTCTATCATAACTCGTTCCTGCCAAGAAAAAAAGTGCAGCACCAATAAACCCATGAGAGATTATTTGTAAAATAGCTCCGTTCAGTCCCGTATCGGTTATAGAAGCAATTCCTATAAGTATGAAACCCATATGAGATACGGAGGAATAGGCTATTCTTTTTTTTAAATTACGT